ATTGGCTCATTCTTCATCTAATTAGATAGATTAGATAAATGATCTAGCAATGGTGGCATTTCAATTTTGTTTACCGAATCACATGAAATTTTACCCAACTCCATATCTGGAATGTATGAAATACGTATGAACGGAGGAAGAAAGATAATTTTCTACTTAAATTGAATTGGAATTTATTGGAATTTTCAACAGATACAAATGGAAAGAAATTGATAAAACATCCCTAGAAACGGACTTCTGCTACTTAGACTTATTAATTAAGTTTATAGGATTTTGTATAGAATATAAAAACAAAAATGATTCCATTTCTACCATTATTATGATAATACATATTCCAACCTGCTTGAATACCAGAAAAATAAATGGATTGGACATTTGATCTTTTCGCTGAGATAAAGGCATAAAAATCAGAAAGAGAATATATAGAATTAGAATCGGTTTTTTAGCATTTAACCCCCTTTTATGTTATGGATTTCGTTGTTCAAAAAATGATTCGCAGAGAAGAGAGAGATTTTGTTTACGGATTTTTGAGTAGAATACGATTGTGAAGTGTATAAGAAAAGAAGGTTTGTATGGCTTAAACACGTGTGGAGATATCTATAATATCCGTCTTTCTTCTCTTTTCTTGTTTTATTGTCGTTCTATGTTCTATTCGGGGCAACACAGGTTGTGCTCTACGAAAACAGAATTTAAATTTTCTATTCAATTCAAAATTCAAATTGAAGTATGATACTTTTCTTATATCTGATAATTCTATATCGGAAACATATATAAATAATATATATCCGTCTAACAATTTCTCTTGGGGGGTTTACATATACTCATAATTGTTGTTATAATTATTATTAATAATTATAATTTATAATTGAGAAGGATTTTTTGATTGAAAAAATCCATACTGATTAGTTATATATCAAGTTGTATTTTCTTATGTCATTAGGAAAACAAAAATTGGAGATTCAAATCCAAGAATTGTTCATGCATTCTAAGTCAATAGTTAATGGTTCCTATTTTCATAAAGTTGAATTTTTGATTTTGCGACTGAAAATCCACATTTGATTTTTCAATAGATTTCAATAGAAAGGTAAGAGAAAGTTTTGAACATTATGAATTTTGAGATAGACTCAATCGAAATTGAAAGGATGAATCAAACCCAATCAAAAGGGAAGAAGGATTAGGATTTCTTTGACTTTTAGGAAAAATTAAGGAAAACAGAACTCAAGGTGCAAGTACGATAAAAAAGCAGTTCAGTAATCCGGGAAAGTTTTCATCTATTTTGTATTTGTAGCATTTTGGCGACATGGCCGAGTGGTAAGGCAGAGGACTGCAAATCCTTTTTTCCCCAGTTCAAATCCGGGTGTCGCCTGATCAACAAAAAACTAGAAATCTCTTCTTTTCTTCGGTTGATATAACCCGCCGAACGATTCCCCAGCAGAAGCAGAGAAGGCAGACTGTTGATACTTGTTTGATTCTAAACATCTGGTCTGGGGGTTTTTCTAAAAAATTTTAAATATCCTTGCATTGCATATCATTGCATATTTAGGCTTAGGCTAGGCTTCAAGGAAATATTCGAATGCTAGAGGGGCTATCAAGACTTCGCAATTACCTTCTACTACAAATAAAAATTTTATATTATTAATCCATTGTATAATGACTGGACCTTCGGTTAGATTGGAGAGCCCGATAGGAAATATAAATAGTTGTGGAAGGGGGCGGAAGATACTTTATTATATACGAGGAACTCACGAAAATCTCTGAGTGCTCAAGCATCCAATCAATTGAAATGAGGGTCAACAAAAAAAGAATAGGACCTATTATTCCTACATGTTCCATTAGTAACATTCCTTACTGCGGATTTTGCTTGTGTTTAATCTTTCCCGATTAGAAATCATATAGGAATTTCTTATAAAATGAGCGAATTTATCGGATTGGTTTATTAATAGTCTTCGTTCTTTTTGACTCTGCGCCATTGATTCCACTATTATTAGTGAGGAATAATGGAACAATTCCTTTATATTTATAGAGATAGGGGACATAATTCATATGGATATAGTAAGTCTTGCTTGGGCTGCTTTAATGGTAGTCTTTACTTTTTCCCTTTCACTCGTAGTGTGGGGAAGGAGTGGACTCTAGGGGTCCTACTAATTGAGTTAAGGAAGCAAACTGTATCAATATCAATTGCTTTCTAGATCGTTCTGCAACACGTTTGGAACAAAATAAAAATATCTTCATTTTGAAATTCCATTGGACTCGACTGGAGTAATGTATTATAGGAATCATCCTCCTTCAATCAAAGAGCTATTTCAACGATTCCCATGTTTGTAGTTCGAAAGGAAGAGGATCCCAGGAAATTTATTTGAACCTAATTCTTCCTAAATTTTCTAGTCCAATCAACGGCCTCTTACTAGGTGATACTGAGGAGGGCCGGACCCTTTTTTTATTTGTTTCTTTCTTTACTGTTCAAAGAAGAAGTTTTTTGTTAAGTGTATACGCACTTTGTATGAGAAAGAAGGGATATAAACATAATGGTTGTCTAACGAGATACTATGCAGAATAAGGTTGTCAGGTGGGTCACATATTGCGCATTTACCGCTTTCGAATTTTTAAAATTGGATTTATACTTTATCGACTTATTTCATATCATGGTTCAGGCGTTAAAAATCAGTGAGGTTTACTCTTCCTTTTCGATGCCCGTGGAACTACTGTCAATGGTTTACTCAATTACTTATTGGGAATGTTAAAAAAAAAGATTACTACGTGATTTTTTGAATATGCCTATATCTATCGCTTTTCCTTCATTGATTTGATTCTTTCAATAGATACCGAGATTCATATTGGAAATAAAAAATATAGTAATTCAAACTATAAGACATAAGAGTAATTCAGATTGATCAGAACAAATAGATATAGCAAATAAATGGAATTGGATGCTATGTCACTCCCATATATGGAATTGATATTCACATATATCAAGATAATATTGTGGATTGATCTATAGATCCATATCAAATGCAGCCTCTATCTTTATTTTAGTCCAGGGAGCAGCTACAATCTAACTAATAAATAGTATGGTAGAAAGAAATAGATGAATCTTTCTACCATACTATCTATCTATTAGAATACTGCCGATTCTAGTCCACTCATTTCATTTAAGACATGAAATTGGAATCTTTTTCATTTTATTTCGGCAATTTTGGCTAAGAACTCAGAAGTCAAGTTTCATTCAAATTAGTTAATAATTAATCGTTTTGACTGACTGTTTTTACGTAAATGATAAGTAGAAAAGCGGTAGGAACTAGAATAAATAGTGCAGTAGCAATAAATGCAAGAATATTTACTTCCATAATCTCATCGGTTTTTTACTTCGCAATAACTCGGGATTTAATCCCATAGAGATGATAAATCTTTGGCCTGTAAATTCAATGAATGAATATTACCTCTCGATGATCTTGAATCGGATCAATATCATGAATAACAATATCTGAACTATCAAATCAATTCGTCGTCGAGAATTGAATAGTATAACATAGGAAGTTCTTTTATCCATACCGCCCCAAACTTGGATTCCTGACCCAATCCAACCAAAATTCCTTTATTTATCATTTTTTATCATCTGTTCTTTTTTTCTCTCTAATCTATCTAGTTCCTTCTTGTACAATCATCTGATGAAGTCTCATCAAACAGCTCTTCCACTTCCAGTGGTCACATAGTTACAAACCCAAACAAACAATAAAAGCTAAATGGAAAAAGAAAGGAGTTTAGAACGAAACTATTTTTGACTTGGAAGACAAAGAAGTGTGATAAAGATGCGACCGTATAAAATGAATATTCATCAAATTTACTATTTTTCAATTTGTTCTTTCGTCGATGGGGCCTTAAAACAAAATGAAAAATCGGAAAAATGATTCATTCCCCTTTCTAAGAGGAGTAGGATCTTTGGTTGATCTGTCCTTCCCCCTCCTTTCTTCGTAGATTATTAGCCCCGGGACACCTATACCAAAAGCTCAGTGTGCAATTTGCATGAAATCTATTTTTCAACTTCAAACTAGTAAGTGAGGTTCCATAAATCCGTATCCAGAAAAATAAATTGTTTTTTTTTTGTTTTTTCTGGAAAGTATTTTCTTATATTCAATTTTGTATTGGACAAGAAAAGAATTCCCTTTGTGTATGCGCGCCTCAAAAAGGTATAGTACCCGATTCCATTACATGCATCAGGGTCAATCGAAAAAGCCAGCATTTCTTGGAATACTGACTATAATGCTACCAATAATTGTACTAATCCAACCGCATATTACCCAAAGGAAAGAAAAAAGAAATAAGGATTTCCCCTTTGCTTTGACAATGAAATTCTGCCCCCCGTCCCCTTCATAAAAAGGGAGAGATTTATATTGGATCCGTCGGGACTGACGGGGCTCGAACCCGCAGCTTCCGCCTTGACAGGGCGGTGCTCTGACCAATTGAACTACAATCCCAGGGAAATACGGGATCTAGCAGAAAATTTGATTCTTTTTTATCTCCGGATCGGGTATTTCTGAAGTACAAAGGGGTTATATCATCTCATGGTGGATTGTCGAATTATTGGGCCGAGCTGGATTTGAACCAGCGTAGACATATTGCCAACGAATTTACAGTCCGTCCCCATTAACCGCTCGGGCATCGACCCAGGAAGAATCAATTTTAGACTTATTGGTAATCCAAGATCAACTTCCTTTCGTAGTACCCTACCCCCAGGGGAATTCGAATCCCCGCTGCCTCCTTGAAAGAGAGATGTCCTAAACCACTAGACGATGGGGGCCCGCTTGACCAACGGCCATCATACTATGATCATAGTATGATCAGTTTTTTGAAATTGTCAATATAATCGAATGATTCTATCCGAGGGATCTTTCCCCCTTTCAGAATTGCATAGATTTTTATTCTGATGAATTATTCATTCTAATCGCCATTAGAAATCTAAAATCTAGTAGTAGTATTTTTTTTATTTTTGAATTATTTCAATT